GAAGTTCTTCCATTGAAGAGGCCCTCGCTTCCTTTGTTGAAGTAAGTACAAATGGTTTGATTGAGTACTTCCTAAGAATTTACTTAGTGAAATCTCATACTTCATATATCCGAAAAAGGAATGACCCATCTGGTTTAGGATTGATCTTGGATTCGGATCGGATCAATATCAATCCGTTTTTATCTATTAATTCCAAGACAAAAATTCAAAAATCACTTAGCCAAAATCACGGAACTATTCGTATGTTGTTGAATAGAAATAAGGAATGCCGATCTTTGATAATTTTGTCATCATCTAATTGTTTTCAAATGAGACCTTTCAACAAAGTAAAAGATCCTAATGGGATAAAAAAGGATCCTATAATTGCAATTAAGAATTCGTTAGGCCCTTTAGGAATAGCCCTTCAAATTGCAAATTTTTATGCATTTTCTCGTTTAATAACTCATAATCAGATTTCAATAACTAAAAATTTGCAACTTGACAAATTAAAGGAAACCTTTCAAGTAATTAAATATTATTTAATGGACGAAAATGAGACAATTTTTAAACCCGATCTATACAGTAACATTGTTTTAAATCCATTCCATTTGAATTGGTATTTTCTCCATCATAATTTTTGTGAAAAAACTTTTACAATAATTAGTCTTGGACAATTTATTTGTGAAAATATATGTATAGCTCAAACGAAAAATGGACCACATTTAAAACTAAAATCGGGTCAAGTTCTAACTGTTCAAAAGGATTCTGTAATAATAAGATCGGCTAAGCCTTATTTGGCGACTCCAGGAGCAACCATTCATGGCCATTATGGAGAAATCCTTTATGAAGGAGATATATTAGTTACATTTATATATGAAAAATCGAGATCCGGTGATATAACACAAGGTCTTCCTAAAGTGGAACAGATATTAGAAATACGTTCGATTGATTCAATATCGATGAATCTAGAAAAAAGAATTGATGCTTGGAACGAATGTATAACAAGAATTCTCGGCATTCCCTGGGGATTCTTGATTGGTGCTGAGCTAACTATAGCGCAAAGTCGTATTTCTTTAGTTAATAAAATCCAAAAGGTTTACCGATCCCAGGGAGTACACATCCATAATCGACATATAGAAATTATTGTGCGTCAAATAACATCCAAAGTATTGGTTTCAGAAGATGGAATGTCTAATGTATTTTTACCTGGCGAACTAATTGGATTATTGCGAGCCGAACGAACGGGGCGTGCCTTGGAAGAAGCAATTTGTTACCGAGCTTTATTATTGGGAATAACAAAAACATCTCTGAATACTCAAAGTTTCATATCCGAAGCGAGTTTTCAAGAAACTGCTAGAGTTTTAGCAAAAGCCGCTCTTCGGGGTCGTATCGATTGGTTGAAAGGTCTTAAAGAGAATGTTGTTTTAGGGGGAATGATCCCCGTTGGTACCGGGTTCAAAAGAATAAAGCACCGTTCGCGGTCAGGGCAACAGAACAAGATTACCTTGGAAAAAAAAAAGAATTTATTCGAAGTAGAAATTAGAAATCTTTTGTTCCATCACAGAAAATTATTTGATTTTTTTCATTTCAAAGAATTTATGTGATACATTTGAAATCTAGGATTTAATGCTTCCTATAAAGAAGATTAGATTCATCCCTTTAAAATTAAAAGCAGTCTTTTGATTTCTTAATAAAGTAAGTATAATAAATATTAAATATAAATAGAAAAAAATGAATGGCTTGATTATGTATTAACAGACAATCTTCAATAAAAGAGAAGGTTCCATCGGAACAATTATTTATTTCTATTTCAGGATACTCGGTCTCTTTTTTTTTTTTCAATTAAAAAAAAAAAATGTGGGGATAAATGACAAAAAGATATTGGAACATAACTTTTGAAGAGATGATGGAAGCAGGAGTTCATTTTGGCCATGATACCAGGAAATGGAATCCTCGAATGGCACCTTATATATCCACAAAGCATAAGGGTATTCATATTATAAATCTTACTCAAACTGCTCGTTTTTTATCAGAAGCTTGTGATTTGGTTTTTGATGCAGCAAGCAGAGGAAAACAATTCTTAATTGTTGGTACAAAAAAAAAAGCAGCCGATTCAGTAAAACGGGCTGCAATAAGAGCTCGATGTCATTATGTTAATAAAAAATGGCCCGGCGGTATGTTAACGAATTGGTATACTACAGAAACAAGACTTCGTAAGTTCAGGGACTTGATAATGGAGCAAAAGACGGGTAAACTCACCTCTCTTCCAAAAAGAGATGCCGCTACGTTGAAGAGACAATTATCTCATTTGGAAACATATCTGGGTGGCATAAAATATATGACGGGGTTACCCGATCTTGTAATAATCGTTGATCAGCAAGAAGAATATACGGCTCTTAGAGAATGTATCACTTTGGGAATTCCAACAATTTGTTTAATCGATACAAATTGTGACCCCGATCTCGCAGATATTTCGATTCCAGCTAATGATGATGCTATAGCTTCAATCCAATTAATTCTTAACAAATTAGTATTTGCAATTAGTGAAGGTCGTTCTAGCTATATACAAAATTTTTGATTAATAATTAATATAATAATAAGATTAATAAATTTTTAGACTTGGTGTGGTGGGGGGATTCATAGATTTATGGAATCTATTATTATATTATTATTATACAATTAAATTAAAAAATTGTGCAAAAAGAACAAACAGAAATATTATGTGATGAGTAGGTATTCAAAATAGAAAATGAAAGTAAAAAATTAAACAGTTGAATCAAAATAATTCCCTTTCAAGTTATATTTTTTTATTTTAGAGGGCAGGGTAATATGAATGTTCTATTAGGTTCCATCAACACATTAAACAGATTATACGATATATCTGCTGTGGAAGTAGGTCAACATCTCTATTGGCAAATAGGGGATTTTGAAGTGCATGCTCAAGTACTTATTACCTCTTGGGTTGTAATTGCTATATTATTAGTTTCAACCATTGTAGTTGTTCGAAATCCGCAAACTATTCCCACTTCCGGTCAAAATTTCTTTGAATATGTCCTTGAATTCATTCGAGACGTGAGCAAAACTCAGATTGGAGAAGAATATGGTCCGTGGGTTCCATTTATTGGAACTCTCTTTCTATTTATTTTTGTTTCCAATTGGTCAGGGGCTCTTTTACCTTGGAAAATTATAAAGTTACCTCATGGAGAGTTAGCTGCACCCACTAATGATATAAATACTACTGTTGCATTAGCTTTACTTACGTCAGTAGCATATTTCTATGCGGGTATTTCAAAAAAAGGATTGGCTTATTTTGGTAAATACATCCAACCAACTCCAATCCTTTTACCGATTAACATCTTAGAAGATTTCACAAAACCCTTATCGCTTAGTTTTCGACTTTTCGGAAATATATTAGCTGATGAATTAGTAGTTGTTGTTCTTGTTTCGTTAGTACCTTTAGTAGTTCCTATACCTGTTATGTTCCTTGGATTATTTACAAGTGGTATTCAAGCTCTTATTTTTGCTACTTTAGCTGCGGCTTATATAGGTGAATCCATAGAAGGGCATCATTGACGAGTTATCGAAATAGTATTTTTTGAGTTTAGCCCTCCACAAAGTAGGTGCGGCTCACGATAATCTACTTACTTTTTGAATTAAAAATAATCAAAAGTATTATCCACCCCCCCAAAAAAAGAAAGATGCAATTGCAATAACAATAAGGATAAGGTATAAATAAAATACCTATACGATTTAGTGTAATGTATGTACTATATAATATAATAATAAAAGAAAGGGTAGGGGAGTCAAACTAGATGTATATATAATCTAATCGATATAAGACAACTCTTTCCTTTTTTGTAGGTTTCAAAGAATAATTCTCGAATCCGATTGAATATAAGACACAACAAATTGGTTTACGGTATGGAAGAAACACATGTATATGTCATATTAGATTAGATCTTCACTAGTTATATATGAATATATATCTAAATTTGTCCTGCTATTATTCTAAATTTAGATGGGGATTCAAAAAACAAAGCCCTTCCGTTTCATCTGTTGTAATTGTGAATTGACTATGGAATGACTAAAAAAATGAAATAAAGAACGAAGAATTTAAAGAAAGGTTCTTAAATTTTAAGAATTTAAGATAAGAACATAAATTGTATGTATTCACAAAAAACTACATGGGTAGAAAAGAAAAAAGAAATATCGAAGTAATTTGGATAGTTCAATAAATATTATTATATAATTTCAGTTTGTAATTTCAATTACACTTTGACTAGATAAAGATAAATAAATATGAAGAATGAAATAATAAAGTCATAATTTCTTGGTTGATTATATTATTAACTATTTCTTTTCTTTATTTTATTTGGAATAGGAGAAACTTATCATGAATCCGCTAATTTCTGCTGCTTCTGTTATTGCTGCTGGGTTGGCCGTCGGGCTTGCTTCCATTGGACCTGGAGTTGGTCAAGGCACAGCTGCAGGGCAAGCTGTAGAAGGGATTGCGCGACAACCGGAAGCAGAGGACAAAATAAGGGGTACTTTATTACTTAGTCTGGCTTTTATGGAAGCTTTAACTATTTATGGGCTGGTTGTAGCATTAGCGCTTTTATTTGCGAATCCCTTTGTTTAATCTTTTAAAAATAGAAAGATAAAAATACATGTTCTTTTTCCGTGGACTTTCTTTACTGCTCTTGCTTTTTTTTTTTCAAATTATATTAAGATCTCACTCCTATAATTTTTTCTTCATAACACGGGGGAAGGACGGATTTATGGGTGAGGGATCAACATACTGATTCGCCCTCTTCCCCCTAGAAAGTTTTTAGAATTTTTAGAAAGTGTTGAAAACAACTAGAGATTTTTCAATTGACATAAGAACTAGTATCTAATTCTAATAAGTATCATTCTTATGGGGAATCTTACAATTGACTAACCTATTCAAAATATAGAATATATTTTTTAATAATTCATAAATATATTCTATAATCTATAATTCTCTAATATATATATAATAT